CATCTCTTACAACCTACACAGTCCTCCGTTCTTGGTGCGGAAGCAATTTGCTTAGCTTTACATCCGTCCCAGGGTATCATTTCCAGGACATCTGTAGGACACGCTCGTACGCATTGGGTACACCCTATACATGTATCATAAATCTTTACTGAGTGTGACATTAGATCTATTAATTTTTTTTGGAACGTCATAAATTTTCGGTCTGGTAGCTTTAGTAAATGATTAAATATTTTGGCACCAGACGAATCGGTGATTAGACCATCAAGTTTTGTTAGAAATCTATTTCTGATCTGTTCATGAGATAGGCCCAAGATACTTTGATCTCTTATCTTTCATCAAACATGGTCATATCAGTCAATACACGTTTTGCTAATCTATAAATGAATTATAGTTATATCTAATAAAGAAATAAAACGTATAAAATTTATTGTACTCTTATTCCTAATCCATGCTTACGATCCATTGATCCATAACGTGAGCCGGGTGTCTATTTACTTCTACAGAGTGACATAACGTATATGTCTTTATATATTTTATTTGAGTAAAGGTTCCGACTACCGACTATTTTTATTTATTCAATAAATTTGATTGATTGATACGAGTTGATTTTCTGTTACGATAGATCGAAGAAACAATAGCTGGTCCAATAGCTGCTTCGGCGGCTGCAATAGCGATAACAAAGATCGAGAAAACGTCTCCCTTTAATTGGCGACTATCAAATAAATCAGAAAATGTTATGAGATTCATATTAACAGCATTCAGTATAAGTTCAAGACACATAAGTGCTCTAACCATGTTTCGACTTGTGATCAATCCATAGATACCAATAGAAAATAAATAGGCACTCAAAACAAGTACATGCTCGAGCATCATTGACCAACTCCTCGTCAATCTCGATTCATTTCAATATAAACAACAATTCAACTGATTCGATTAATTAAATGAGAAGATTCTACTGAATCTAATTCAATTATCAATCCATATAATATATATAAGAAATACAGTACCAAAAAAGACACTGAAATGGGTCGTCGAACTAACAAAAACTTTTAAATATGTCTCATGAACAATATTTCAATTTAGGGTGGACAGATAGATGGGATAACAATTACACGGAGGAAGACCTTATTTGCTTTATTTTATTTGGTTGGTTTGTTATTTCCAATTCTAAGTATCTATTCCCGGCGAGCCATAGCAATTGCGCCCACTAAGGAAACTAAAAGGATTATAGAAATCAGTTCAAATGGAAGATAAAAATCTGTTGATAAATGAATCCCAATCTGTTGAACATTACTTGTCAGGTCCTGTTCTATGATCTGGTTTGATCTTGTAGTCCAAATAATCCCGTACCATGACGTGTTTGGGATAGTAGCAATTAGTGAAAAAAAAATACTTGTACAAACTAGCGAAGTGAATCCATCTCCGACAGTCCAAAAATGAAAAGAATTGTAATATTCTGAACCATTCATAAACATCACAGCAAATAAGATTAAGACATTTATGGCTCCCACGTAAATAAGTAGCTGCGCAGCAGCTACAAAATAAGAGTTCGATGGAATATAAAATAAAGATATACAAACAAGAACCAATCCCAACGAAAAGGCAGAATAAATTGGATTGGTAAGTAATACCACTCCTAGACCTCCTACTATAAGACCTGATCCCAGAGATACTAAAAGAATATCATGTATTGGCGCAGGTAAATCCATTATGTGTTAAATAAGCGATAAATAAGTCAAAATATCTCATGATCTTACTGGTCGGGAAAAAGTGGGTTACCCTTTTTTATATCTAATAGTTCTTACCCCAGCGTGGTGTGGGTTTATGTAGATTGAGTTAATCAATTGAACGGGCCAATCTTGCTTTTGTCTTTAGTTGAAACAGAGTTCGTAATTTCATATTTGTAATTAAACAAATAAGGGCTACGGCTATAATGGCTATATATATTTATATATTCCAAAAGTAGTTATAATCCTCACAAATCTAGTTATTATTTGTCTGACATGAAAGAAACTTACCTACTTTTGATCAAAACTTAGTCTTATTTTTAATTTAATTGGTAATCGTTCTTGAATCAAGGGGTTTCTCCATAGATATTTTTATTGGAGTTGAGTTCATAATTGTTCGAACTGTGTAATCTCCAATTACAGACATTGGTAACCGACCCAAAGCAATTTGATTATAATTTAATTCGTGACGATCGTAGGTGGAAAGTTCATATTCTTCAGTCATTGATAAACAGTTTGTGGGGCAATACTCCACGCAATTACCACAAAATATACAGATTCCGAAATCAATACTATAATTAAGCAATCGTTTCTTTCTAATATCTGTTTCTAATCGCCAATCAACAACAGGTAGATCTATCGGACATACGCGAACACATACTTCACAAGCAATGCATTTATCAAATTCAAAGTGGATTCGCCCACGGAAACGCTCTGATGTGATCGATTTTTCATAAGGATATTGAATAGTTACAGGTAAACGATTTGCATGAGATAAGGTAATCATGAAACTTTGACCAATGTATCTTGCAGCTCGTACTGTCTGTTGACCATAATTCATGAACCCAGTCACCATAGGAAACATATATCGTGAATATCCATGAATAATTTTATGTTTCTTTCTCTTGCTTGAGAGAGGATAAGAATCTGGAATATCCTATTCTGTTATAGCGAAACAAGTTGGGAAGAAGTTGTCAATAATAGATTACCGAGAGCAATAGGTAAAAGATATTTCCACCCAAGATTTAATAGTTGATCCATTCTCAGCCTAGGTAAAGTCCATCTTGTTGAGATAGGAATGAACAGGAACAAATAAGCTTTAGCTAATGTAATGAGGAGACTAATTGTTGTTCCAAAGACTTCACTAGTTTTATTTATTTCGAAAAGTTCAGTAATTGGTATATATGGAATAGGAAGATTCCACCCTCCCAAGTACAGAACTGTTACGAATAATGAAGAAACTAGTAAATTTAGGTAAGAAGCAACATAAAATAAACCAAATTTGATACCTGAATATTCAGTTTGATAACCTGCTACTAATTCCTCCTCGGCTTCCGGTAAATCAAAGGGCAATCTCTCGCATTCTGCTAGTGAAGAAATTATAAAAACTATGAACCCTATAGGTTGACGCCAAAGATTCCACCCCCAAAAACCATATTTTGACTGCGCCTCAACTATATCAACCGTACTTGAACTGTTAGATAATCATAGTCGATGATAACATCACTGTTCCCATCTCTATTCCAGAACCGTACATGAGACCTCAGCTTCATACGGCTCCTCAATGGTCACGAATAAATCTAAGGTATGCTTCGGTATTACATCGGCATACCATAGGAAAAAAGAAAGATGAATCAAAATGCTCATAAGTGAACTAGACCAGTGGGATTCTGTCCGCGATAAGATAATAACAAATAAAAAGTACACTTCTGAATCCATCTCATCCTTTATTCTTTTTGCTTAGTTTCTTGTTCAGTAATAACTTAACTCGATCTTTCCATAAGATACAATAAATAGTCAATCCATTTTTCCTTCCTGTTCTTCTCTTCTTTCTCAGAAGGACTATACTATATAAATAAAGGATTACTTCGTTCCTGATAGTTATTTTGAAATCAGTGGATAGGAGCTATACTCTGGATCGGGATCACGGGGAAGTACTTTTTGATCATTTCTACCAACTTCAAGCCCTCATTATGACTCCTTTTATGTAATGTAAAAATATCCGTTTGGATACGTTACATTATCTCCATTACTAATCTTTTGTGTACCTTGGTGTTCCTAACCGTCCACTCAGTTTTGGTGGATCCTCGGTATGGTAATAAATACAAGAGTAAAAATTCCATACAGTTGATCTTTTGCGCCCGCTTCAAGTCCTGATGGCTAATCGATACTTGGGGTAAAAAGCTTCCGCTGCTTATGTTTAGCTCCACTTTACTCTCGTACGTAGGTAATGAGACTCGATCTTCTTACTGCGAATTCATAAGCAGTTTTGTTTCACTCATATAACTATCTGGTTTAGTTCATAGATCCCAGTGATGAATAAAAAAGAGTTCTATCTATATATTCAACCAACTTCTTTCCTAGAAAAAGCAAAGAAAGAGGTAGGAGTGCGTATTCCAACGAATCACACGTAGAGATATTGATAACACACATGGAGTTAACGGTATTTCATAACTTATAGATTGAGCAGCAGCTCGTAAACCACCTGAAAAGGAATATTTATTATTTGATCCATATCCGGACATAAGAAGTCCGATAGGGGCAATACTTGAAATAGCGATCCATAGAGAAACACCTATACTGAGATCGGTTAGTACAAGGTGATGGCCAAAGGGAATTACTGAATAACTCAGTAGAATTGATACGACCGCTACGGATGGGCCGACACTAAATAAACGAATATCTCCTCTAGATGGAAGAAGATCTTCTTTGAAAAGTAGTTTGACCCCATCCGCTAGAGCTTGAAGAATGCCCAGGGGGCCGGCATACTCAGGACCAATTCGTCGTTGTATCCCTGCAGATATTTTTCTTTCTAGCCACACAATTACTAATACCCCTATTGTGATTCCCAATACAAGAGTAACAATAGGTACAAGTAACCATATGAGCCCATAGGCCTCTTTTGAGGATTCCGATCTGAAAAAAGAATTGATAGCTTGTGCTTCTTCAATTATCATTTCAACGATCAACTTCTCCCATAATGATATCTATACTACCTAGTATTGTCATAATATCAGCCAATTTCATTCTTTTAACTAGCTGAGGAAGAATTTGCAAATTGATGAAACCGGGTGGACGTATTTTCCATCTCCAAGGAAAAACACTATTATCTCCTATCATAAAAATACCTAATTCTCCCTTTGGGGCTTCTACTCTCACATAAAGTTCTTGTTTTGACAATTCAAAACTGGGAGAAGGCTTTTTACTAATGAATCGATATTCAAAGTCGTTCAATTCTGAATCTTTTGTTCCAGCAAAGCGTCGGAATTCTAAATTTTCATAAGGTCCCCCCGGAATTCCTTCCAGAGCCTGTTGAATAATTTTGATGGATTCCGTCATTTCGCCAATTCTTACTAAATAACGAGCTAATGAGTCTCCTTCTTTTTGCCATTGGACTTCCCAATCGAATTCATCATAACACTCATACCGATCGACTTTACGAAGGTCCCATTGGATTCCGGAAGCTCGTAGCATTGGTCCTGATAAACCCCAATTTATGGCTTCCTCTCCCCCAATAAAACCTACCCCTTCAACTCGTTCCAAAAAGATGGGATTGCGCGTAATAAGCTTTTGATATTCAACAACTCCCGTTAAAAAATAATCGCAGAAATCTAAACATTTATCTATCCAGCCATGAGGTAAATCAGCAGCTACCCCCCCGATACGGAAATAATTATGCATCATTCGCATACCTGTGGCAGCTTCGAATAGATCATATAACAATTCCCTCTCTCTGAAAATATAGAAGAAAGGAGTCTGCGCACCGATATCGGCCATAAAAGGTCCAAGCCATAACAAATGCGAAGCTATACGACTCAACTCCAGCATAATTACCCTAATATAGCTGGCTCTTTTAGGTACTTGAATATTTCCCAATTCCTCAGGTGCATTAACGGTTATTGCCTCCGTGAACATAGTAGCTAAATAATCCCAACGTGTTACATAAGGTAGATATTGTATAATTGTTCGGTTTTCCGCAATTTTTTCCATTCCTCTGTGTAAATAACCCAATATGGGTTCACAGTCGATAACATCTTCGCCATCTAGAGTAACAATGAGTCGAAGAACACCATGCATTGACGGGTGGTGAGGACCCATATTGACCACGAGGAGGTCTTTTCTTGCGTCTGGTACAGTCATATGTTTTTATTCTCCGATTCCAATTCATTATTCCATTTCTCCGATCCCAATTCATTATTCCATGAATTCCTGAAAATGAAACGAGGTTCATCAAAATTCAAGATCTAATGAACCGAATAATTCAAACGAATTTCCAAACTAACCAGTTTTTGGTTCTCGAATACCCAATTGACCAATTAATTCCCTATAACGCACTCGATTTTTCTTTGATAAATAAACCAGCAGTCGTTGGCGTTTCCCCAGAATTTTCCGCAGACCCCTCTGAGATAAATAGTCTCTTCTGTGCAGTTCCAAATGTGAAGTAAGTCTCTCTATCTTATTGGTAAAATTAAATACTTGGAATTCAACAGAACCCCTTTTTTCTTCTTGTGGAATAACGGATATGGGCGAATTCTTTACCATACAAATAAATTCTTATCTTTTTTTCTTTTTGTTCCCACGGATATAAATCTTCCCAATCAAGAATAATAATACCATTTATTTTGTTCTGGTGTACACAAGAATCTGGATTGATTCATATATTACTCTTTTTTCTATCAAACAAATCAAAATGAATATGAATAAATAATAACAATAAATTTATTCAGATACAAAGGGATGGTATATTCCTGGGCTCACGAAACAGAATGAAAGGGAAAGGGACCTAAAAAGATTCTGTCGATTCATTCCTAGGTCCAATTGATATGTGACTGAATCTTGTGTATCAGAGTCTAACATAAGGTATGTATTTATTTGCATGTTCTCATATACCAGGCGCGTGATAAAGAGGGAAATTGATTGTAACATCAGCGAATTCCAAATTGCTTATACATATGGATCCTTGACATACTGAAACGACTCCCATTATTGGTATCAAACCAATAACGATTCATACAGGCTAAATCTTCTAATCGATGAGTGGGCCAAAGAAACACTTTACATTTTAGAGAGTTATTTGTATCTGTATCAAAATGCTTATCCCTATTTATAAATTTCTCAAACCCCTGCGCATTAGTCTTAGCTCTATTGCCAAATACTGGATTCTTATTCACAAGGTTCCTATTTCGGTAATTGAAACAGCTTATAATTCTCAATTCTCTACGATGGCTAGGAGATAAAATATGTTCAGGAACAAGCAAATCATAATTATTATTGTCCCCATTCACACGCACTCCTCCGTGTCGTGCAATCGAGCCATTCAAGTAATTCTTATCAATATGTTTTTTTACCTGGTATCCTCGATTAGTTTGGTGCTGAACCTTATGGGTCAATGAAATAGCTATGGTTTGATACATAATCGAAATTCCATCCCATTTGATAGACAAACGAACCGGTTCAATAATAAATATTCCCCTTTTTATCAATTCTGGAAGAGACAAATCCTTATTAATCAGCATTACATCTAGACCCATTTCTCCTCTTTGAATAGAGGATATAGCAATTTCATTCGGATTCATAAGTCTAAGCAGTAGACAATATACCTTGATATTATTGGTCATTCTTTGATTGAAAGAATCACCCCATCGGAGTTGAAAAAGAAAATATTTTTTCAAAAATAAGTCTAGTTCCGCTTCCTTCTTGCTCTTGAATTTCTTTTTCTTTCTGCGTTTCTTAATATCTGAACCCGCGGAATTTGCTCCAACATCTTTTTTTTGGTTTCTTATATCAGATATAAGATTTCCTTGGTGCTGCCGTTCTTTCTCGTCCCGGTTCCCATTCTCTAATTCAAGATATCCCTTTTGATTAGATTCTACTTTTGGTTTTGGATTAAATCTTTCTTTTTGATTAGATTCCACCTTTGGATCTATATAAAGATCGCTTGTTTTGTTTCCATGAAAATCAAATAGAAGCAATTTGATTGGTATGATCCACGGATTAGTCTTATATCGATCGTAAAGCGGCACAAATTCTGGTAAGAACCAAGGGCGCAGATTCGATATAGTACGATCTAACATTTGTTCATTCATTCCCATCCAATCAAAAAAGAACTCTTTTTGCTTTGTTTGGATTTCTTGATGAATTCTGATATAAAGAGAAAGAATATCTTTCTTATTGGTCCCAGTCTTAGTAGTTTTATTTTTTTTATTAATGAAAGTTCTGATACCCGTACTAGTCCTAGTTTCAATATTTTTTCTAGGGTAAAAATTGGTGATTCTCAATTCCAAATATTTTCTATCTAGATTTTGATCTCTATCAATTGTATATTTATCTTCTAGGCTATTATTTATAGTTATAGCATAAAACGATTTGTATTTATGTGTATTGTAATTAGAAATTTCTCCGTGCCTGTTTACTTGTAATGGTGATCCATAAATATTGGAGTCTTTCACATCTTCATAACTAAGATATTTATATGATAAAAGATCATATCTGTAGTGTTTTTTAATTTTTTTTTCGCAACTCGGACTCTTCAATAAGTCCAATTTATATTTATAATAATCCTTTTTCCCGGAATGAATTAATTGGTCTTTTTCTTCATATGAACCCAATTTTGGTGAGTCGTTATTTTTAATCGTACAATGCTGATTGACTTTCTTTCTCCATTTTAGAGGTGCTAATCTAGACCATTTGTCATGGGAGAAATTGTATTGATAGTGGCTCTTTAACCAGTTTTTCCATTCACTCATTCCAGAATTCCGCAGTTTCTTGTGTTTTGATTCTGAATCAAATATTCCTCGTGTATGGAAATAGTCATGGAAATAGTCTTTTATTCTATCCTTAATAAAAGGATATGTTCTGTAGTAATGAAATATGGATTCTGACTTATATTTGTTACTAACTTGGGTTTGCAATAATTTGTAAAACACATAGGCTTGAGACAAAGAAGATAAGTCGCAGTAAATCGGTGAATTACTATCACTACTTATATTAGTAGTATAAGTAGAAAGAGATTTTACAGTCGAAATGAAGGGAATTATATTGGGATTCGTTTCATTAGTATCCTTTTCCTTTATTTCGTCATTGTAAGTGTATCCATTTAAAGTATTTTTTGTTGAGTCAAGAAAAAATTGTGCATTGATCCTGTAAATGTTAGTGATACATAGAAGGATACCCATGTATATTCTTTCAATGAAAGATTTCATAAAAGAGTTCCATTTAGAGATTAATGGGGCACTTCTTCTTTTTTTAGATATTTGAAAAATATGTTTCCGTGATTCGGTTCTTTTATTACTAAAATTTCCCTTGTTAGTACTAATATCTATATCCTCAATATCTGGAGTTAGAGGTTTTTTTTTCTTGTCTTTTCTAATCTTTTCTACTTGATCCCAGATTTTGGTTGTCTTATCAGCCAGATCATTAATTTTTCTTTCTATCAGTGAATCATTTGTCCAATATCCGGATACAATTCTAATGGGTGATTCATGGATGATTATTTTGGAATCTTTCTCATTTTGACTTGGTTCTTCATTTTGACTTGGGTCAGAGACTCGCGTCACTAAGAAAAAGAGTTTCTTCACTTTTCTTTTTATAAATAGAACTATTTTGATAATCCATCTTATTTTTTCGTTGAGAATCTTTAGAAAACCTTTTATGTTGTCTTTTATAATTCTTAGAAAGAAAAAACCTGTCTTTTTGACTTTTCTAATTTTTTTTTCGAGTGTTTTATGAATGGGTTCAAAAAAGAAAGGTTTTTTTCGGGGAGAGCCAAAGGGGAGTTCTGTTTCCATCCCCCAGATCGTTAAAAAACAGAAATTTTTTTGTTTTTTTCTTAGATCCTTATGATGGGATCGTAGCTTTTTTCTATGCCAAGGTTTCAGAGAGAAAGGAAATAGGATTTTTATCTGAATACCGTCTGTTAACCAATCTTTTGGAAATTCTGTTTCCGATAATTGAACACCATTATATGTGCATTTGACATGCATTTCCCTACTCCATTCGGTCAAATCTTCATACCACTCAGGGAATTGAAATAATAACATACGCCCAATATTTTTAACTATTATCAATGAAGGTAATACGATGTATTTTCGAAGAATCGAGTGGGTTACTAATATGGAACTCCTTATTGCTTGAGCAAATATAATATTATCCCAAGTTTCTGCTATTGCTATCCGTTCCTCCTCCTGTCTTTTATCCTCTTTTCTTTTATACTCCTCTTTTTCTTCTTCGTGTTCTTTCTCCATTTTCTCTTTCTCTTTTGCCCCTTCACCCACATAATCAGATGTTTGTATTTTTGGGCTTTTTTCCTCCATCCAATTCCTAAAAATGAGGTTCATCATCCTTGAGATATCAAAAGAAAACAAAGGTGTTTTGTCTATTCTGTCAAAAAAAAGGGGGGAGTGTACATCTGTTTGAAACATTTCCCAAGTGACTGTTTTACGTCTTTGAGCCCGCATCGACCCTTTGATTAGATCACGACGAAAATCTGATTGTTGCGAGTAACGTATCAAGGCCATTTCATGTTCTTCTGCTTGATCACCATTTCCTTTTCCTCTTTGATCACCATTTTTGGCTTGATCACCATTTTTATTTTTGGCTTGATCACCATTTCCTTTTCCTCTTTGATCACCATTTTCGACTTGATCATCACTATTTTTTTCTTGATTACTATCGGTGGTATTAATGATATTATCAGTAGTATTAGTGATATTATCAGTAGTATTGATAATATTATCAGTAATATTATCAGTAGTATTATTGATATTATCATTGGTATTAATGATATTATCAGTGGTAGTATTGATGATATTATCATTGGTATTAATGATATTAGCATCCTCCTCGGTATCAGTGTCAGTATAAATTACTACACGTTTGGCTTTTCTTGAACGAATCCCGTGATCATCTGTGGATTCTTCCTGATCATCTTCTTCCTCCTCCTCCTCCTCCTCCTCTTCTTCAAAATCCAAATCAGAAGTCAGTTTGTATAACCATCGAGGAACCTTTTTCTTAATTTCTTCAATTTTAAGATTACTAATTTTTTGATCATTCGGATCAGCTCTAACCATATCGAATACTTTTTCTTCTCCCCCAAAAGCAAATTGTTTGAAACGAGTTCTTGATTTCTCAGCTTCTTCAGCTTCTTCTGTAAATTCACCAATTGAGACTGATGAATCCTCAATGCCTGTAGATGATGATTTTACGTCAAGTTTATATATTTCGTGTTCCAATTCTCGTTCAAACTCTCGATAATCCTTGGAAAAAAGGGTACCATGAATCTTATTTATCCAAGCCATTTTGGTAGACCCCCGTGTGGAGGTAGTTGAATCATTCCTAATTGAATATAAATACCCTTTTTTTATTGTTCCACGATAAGGTCCGTTCAAAAGAGGATCATAAAACTTAGGTAAGCATTCTTGTTCCTCTTCATCATTGCACAATCTGGCTCTTTTTTCGACCACATCGAGGATAAGAGATCCTTTGTCTATAGCTTCGATTCGATTTATGAATTCGTTCCTTAAGTTATCTCTTTGTTTTTTAGTGGTCGAAACCCATTCATTAGAGAGGGCCTCCGCAGGTAGTTTTTCCGCTGTGCGAAAAGACATCTTTTTTTGTATCATTTCAAAAAAAGTAGACAAACTAGGTGGATATGTGAAAGATATTCTTTGCTTTCCATCACTTGCGCATGTATTAAAAAAATATTGAGACATTTCATTTCTTACAGCATTTGAAAATCGATCATTTTCTATATACCGCAGAGGTCGATTCCATCGTTGATAATCGAAAAGAAGAGACAGAAGGGATTTTTCAATCCATAAAAGTTCATTCTTTTCTTTCTCTTTCAGGTCGAATTCATCTTCTTCCTTTCCATTCAACCAGATCTCCTCTGTTTCATATATCTTCTTGTAAAGATTCCACCTTTCTTCCTCTTCCAAAGAAATGGAAAGGTCTTCTTCCACGGATCTATCTTCTTCCTGTTCTATCTTATTTGTTTTCGAAACTGTTTCTATTTCTACATTTCCTTCTTCTTCAGTTTTCTTCTTTTCTTCCCCTTTTGAACTTTCTTTCAGTTTTTTAGTTATAATGGGTGATGGCATTCTTCCTAGATAGCATATACAGATGATAAATAAGAGAATACTAAAGATTTGAGATACAGAATTTCTCCATTTTGACATAAGATACTTATTAGATCTAAAAAGTGCATTAGATCTCATTTTTTCCCATGGCCAAGATAATACTAAGCCAATACATTTCATCAATAACATGTGACCAATTAACCAGCCAAAAAAACTACTTGTTACAAATAAAATCTTATTGTTGTATCGAAACATAGAAATGTCGACTAATCTGGTTAATGTTGAACTTGGTAAAATAAAATGGTTGAATAATTGAAAAATTAGATTATTCAGGAATACATATTGAATGCTAAGGTTAGGAATGAAATTCCCGTGAGTCGATCTATAATCAAAAAGGGATTTCTTATTGTTCCAGAAGAACAAAAAATGAAACAAAAGATACGGTATAACTAGGACAGTCAGTGTATGGGGTCTACTCAATGCTAGATACAAGGGCGGATAATAGGTCGATATGAATACTATGAACTGTCCCATAATAAAAGCAGTTGTTGCTGATACTTCTTTTTCGCTCCCTTCTTTCATAACCCGAGTTCTTAGAAGTAAGAGATAAGAGGGACCTATAGAAAATGTGGTTAGAAATCCATAATAAAGTCCGACCATAACGACCGAATTAAATATATTCATCCATAATAATAAT